GAGGATGGCCCTTACGTAAAGATTATATTGCCCCAAATTTCTATGAAATACAAGATGCTCATTGAACGCTGAAAAATCTATCCTACGGATATTCAAATAATATTTTCCCGTTCGGTTTGGATCAAACTGAGTCATCCGATTTAGGGATGAGTTAAACAAGAAACGAACTCAATAAAAGGACTTCATTGCTATTCTCCTATTTGGAAGACATAGTTTATTGTTTATTTAAGATAAGCTGGACAATAAAAAAGGGAGTTCTGTAGGAGTTCTCTATCGTGAACTTTGTACCGCGCACATTGCTTAGATACGCTTTAGAAAGTGACAAAGGAGGCGTTGAAATACTAAATTTTGATTTCGAAGTATATATTCAAACCAATATATAAATATTCTCCGCATTATATTATAATATACCTCTGAAAAGTCTATTGTATATTCTTACCTTTCCACTCTTATATCTACGAAGTACGAAGATCTCTATCTCTTATTAATCTCAGAATTAATAATAGCAGCCTGCCAGGAACCAGGTTTGAACTGGTGACACGAGGATTTTCAGTCCTCTGCTCTACCAACTGAGCTATCCCGACCCCTCTCAATACATCAGACTATACTACTCGAGGGCTTGAGCCTATGTCAATTAAATAAACTTTCAAAAGCATTACAAAAGCTTCGTTAGACTCTAGCATTTATATGTATATTAATAAAATTAATATATATATATATATGTATGCATTTGTACATATTACATATATTAAATTAAGTATTGATATTGCTATATCATACAATATATATATATAATAATATATAATATATAGATTATTAATAGAATATAGATCACAAGTCTTATGATAAGATCATTTTTCTGGTCCAATTCTTTGGCGAAAGAATAAAGTAAATTAGAAACATACCTAATTTTATACCGTTTAAACCAGAATAAGATAAATAATTTGCGTCTTGTATTGGGGATAGAGGGACTTGAACCCTCACGATTTTTAAAGTCGACGGATTTTCCTCTTACTATAAATTTCATTGTTGCCGGGATTGATATTGACATGTAGAATGGGACTCTATCTTTATTCTCGTCCGAGGAGTCCTTTTTTCAAAAGGATCTACCGGATTATGGAGTGACTGAATCGAAGGAATCCTAATCCTCCGGCAACTCCATTCGTTAGAACAACTTCCGTTGAGTCTCTGCACCTATCCTTTGGATATTCTCGTTTATGAAAATGGGATTTGGCTCAGGATTGCCCATTTTTAATTCCAGGGTTTCTCTGAATTTGAAAGTTATCACTTAGTAGGTTTCCATACCAAGGCTCAATACAATTAAGTCCGTTGCGTCTACCGATTTCGCCATATCCCCCCTTTTTCGACTAGGATCGTAGATCATCCCCTTCTAGAACTGTTTGATTGATTAGATATAGCTACAAAATGATTGTATCATTGGTGTATCCACAATTCAATAGGAATTGAGATATGTCACATGCGTACATGGCTCTTCCTATCCGTTTTCACGCGCGATTACAGCTACTCAATCGGTCAACCCCCCCCCTTTTTTTGGTCTTATCCCTGCTTCCCCGACTGAGCTGGGTTATATCCTTAATCCTTAGAGTTTCCTTTCTTTATTAAGAAAAATCGGGCAGAAAAAATGATAGAGATCTTTTTATTGAAATTTCTATATCTTTAACTTTATAGATTTTCTATGAAAATTGGATATTATTAAAATAAGAATAAGAGTTCTATCCTAGAATCCATTTGATTCTAATAATATATATCATCATATTTATGAATTTCTACTAGTCTATATACACTCAATAATATCTATATACACAAATTGAATAGTTGCATTACTTAATAAAGATAGAAAAATTCTTCATTGTGAAGAAAGGAATAACTAAAATCCTAGTAGTTCATTCACTTTCTATGCATAACAGAATTGATGTTATGTAAGCCCGCTTAGCTCAGGGGTTAGAGCACCGCATTTGTAATGCGGTGGTCATCGGTTCGATTCCGATAGCCGGCTTGTCTCTCTTTGTTATCATTTTAGCTATTCTAACGTAAGAACTTTCAACTACTAAATAAAGAATTGGAGCAATTAGTTCTCTACCAACCAAATTACTAAAAAACCCCTACATATCCAAAAGTACCTGTATATTTCCAAAAGTACCTGTATATTAATATAACCCATCTGTTTTTTCTTTCTACTAGAATACTTTCACTTCGTCGATCGTTTAGTTCAGTTTGAATTTATATTTTTTTTCTTTAAAAAGGGAGTATTTATGTCTCGTTATCGAGGACCTCGTTTCAAAAAAATACGCCGTCTGGGAGCTTTACCGGGACTCACTCGTAAAAGAGCTCTGACAGAAAATGATCGTAAAAGTAAAGTAAAAAAATCTCAATATCGTATTCGTCTAGAAGAAAAACAAAAATTGCGATTTCATTATGGTCTGACAGAGAGACAATTACTTAATTACGTCCGTATCGCTGGAAAAACAAAGGGGGCAACAGGTCAGGTTTTACTACAATTACTTGAAATGCGTTTGGATAACATCCTTTTTCGGTTGGGGATGGCTTCGACTATTCCTGGAGCCCGGCAATTAATTAACCATAGACATATTTTAGTTAATGGTCGTAGAGTGGATATACCAAGTTATCGTTGCAAACCCCAAGATATTATTACAACAAGGGATGAACAAAAATCCAGAACTCTGATTCAAAATTTTATGGATTTAACTCCAGGGAAGGAGAAGGAATTGCCAAAACACTTGACTCTTCACTCATCCCAATATAAAGGAATAGTAAATGACATAATAGATAGTAAGTGGGTGGGTTTAAAAATAAACGAGTTGTTAGTCGTAGAATATTATTCTCGCCAAGCTTAAATGTAACTAATCACAAAGTCAACAAACCTTAGGCTTAGGTTAGGTAAGGGACTTGATCCGTATTTTTCCGCCTAACTCGTGTCTCAGAAATGAGATCAGTGGAAATCTTTTGATTCTTTTGCGGTTCGAATGCCAATTAGGAATAGAAAATATATATCCAGCAAAAAACTAACTGTTGGAAACGAGGATCTGTTGTTATTTGCTTTGATACGTTGTGGTCAGTAACATTTTTGAATTAGGGAAGGTACAGAGTACGGAAAGAGAGGGATTCGAACCCTCGGTAAACAAAAGCCTACATAGCATTTCCAATACTACGCCTTCAACCACTCGGCCATCTCTCCTATATAATTTTATCTTATTACATTACCCAGAAACCAAGTGAATAGCGAATCATTCATATTATTTGAGGAGATAGGTATGATCAATCAATTCGAACAACTATCAATAAAAAAGGGGGGCTTTTCTTTTTTTTTTCAAAAAAAGATCTTACTTTGAATCTCAGAATTGGAACAAATTAACTAACAAATTCATATTTTATATTATTATGTTTATAGATAATAGTTCTTTTTAGACTAAGGTGCTGCGAAGATTTAAAACCTCTTTCCAGTTTGAGATTTCTAAACAATCACTTTTGAGTCCATAGATCGATTACAAAGGAAGAATCATCCTAGGTATTTTTCTATTTCAATTGTGTATTGTGTTTATATCTAAGCACACAAAAGGGGAGGGTTATTCTGTGTTAATGATAGAATACATATTCTCATCGTTTTCCTTTTTGGATATTTGGATACTAATGCAAAGCTTCTCGAGTTATCCTAATTTGGAAAAAAAACTTCCTAAATTCTTCAACCTAGATGAAATAGCAAAAGTTCCTTTCATTGGTATACTAGAACATTGACATTTAGATTAAATCCAATCAGATTCAAAAATATCCTATTGATCTCTCTCAAAACGCTATCAAAAAGGAAAATTTAAATTGGAAAGTCCACAGACTTTTTATGTTATTTCGTACTGTAAAATGCCTTTCTTTAGTGAAATTTTTTCCCCGGAGAGGTAATAAACAAAATGTTAGAATGGATTGTTAACTATGCCTAGATCCCGAATAAACGGAAATTTTATTGATAAGACTTTTTCAATTGTAGCCAATATCCTATTACGAATAATTCCCACAACTTCAGGAGAAAAAGAGGCATTTACGTATTACAGAGATGGTGCGATTTGATTTTTTTATTCTTGTTCTGAGTCTTATGAAAAAGGAACATAATTTGGGATCCTTTTTTTTTGATTGAAAGAAAAAACCTACGCTTGTTGAGGGTGAAGTTTGGAAATCGAACAATTCCTTCTGTCGTGTATCCTCGATTGATGCAGCCTCAGATGTTTCAATTATCAATTAGAGTCTTGAGCGAAAGGTTACACCTATAGAGGTCTATGTATTAGAGGTTAGTCCTTTTTCACTAGTCCCAATAGGCAGCATAGGGGAAAAAGCACTACACTTAGGAATCAACAACACAAAAGCTTTGTTATCAATTACCTCCTTTCCTTACTGGGATCGGGACGAAAAAGAATGGTTGGGACAACAAGCATCCATCTCGTTCGTATTTTGGATACCCATATAACCATCGAAGACCGTTGAAGTGACTAATTCCTGGAAATGAACGAGCGTCGAGAACAAAGCAATTGTTGGAGTTACCTTTTTGATCTCGGACCAATACACTGGGTGTTAAGAAAAGGTTTCTTACGAAAGGGTTAGCTAGATATTTTTTATAAAAACGCTAGCCCCTGTCAGTTCATAATGCGAATATTTCCTTCTTTTTTGCCAGGGATCGTTATGCACAGAAGGGAGGAGCCGTATGAGGTGAAAATCTCATGTACGGTTCTGCAACGGGCATTCTTTTTATAGAATAAACGACCGTAACGGATGTCAGCTCAATCGGAAGGAAATTATGCGGAAGCTTTGCAGAATTATTATGAAGCTATGCGACTAGAAATTGATCCCTATGATCGAAGTTATATACTCTATAACATAGGCCTTATCCATACAAATAATGGAGAACATACGAAAGCTTTGGAATATTATTTCCGGGCACTAGAGCGAAATCCTTTCTTACCACAAGCTTTTAATAATATGGCCGTGATCTGTCATTACGTGCGACTATCTCCACTATAGAAAGAAGGAAAGAAAGATTCAATCTAGTAGTAAATACTAGAAAGAAAATAGGCTTTCTACATATGTATCGTACAAAACCGCGGTTTTTATCAGCTGTAGCAAAGAAAGAAACTTCATAGAAGATGAACTATGAAAAAATCGATATGCCTATCATACTTAAATTCTATGGATAAACGATCTAATTGATAGAGAAGAAGCACCGTCAAGATCCATTCGCGAGTTTTGGGGCTGATACAAGAATAACTGCTTATTGGAATCTCATACTATGAGATCACAATTAGGAATCCACTTATGTAATAGAGTCGATCCACTAAGATATTGAGCAGCGGTGTAGCATCAGATCCCAAAGATAGAAAGCCTTTTCTTTCGTATGGAAGAAAGTTTTTTTCAAAGATTCTATATTCATTTTTATATGAAATCGAGATAGTTACCTTTCAGAAAATAGTAAAGATAGTGAGATATGCCTGCACTTCATTCTTCTGAAGGTGGGAGAAAAGATAAAACTTATCATGAATTGATTAATTGAATCAAAATTCAAGTTTTAAACTTATGTAAATGCAATTAATATCCTCTGATTAACCCAATAAAAAATAGGCAAAATTTACGACAAATCCTTTTTTTTAGAGTCGATGACGATGGGACACCAAACAGAATTGACTGCTGAGCCGTATGAGTTAGGAAACTCTCAAGTACGGTTCTAAGGAAAGGAATTGACCCACCTATTCCGCCCGAGGAGAACAGGCCATTCGACAGGGAGATTCTGAAATTGCTGAGGCTTGGTTCGATCAAGCTGCCGAGTATTGGAAGCAAGCTATAGCGCTTACTCCAGGTAATTATATTGAAGCGCATAATTGGTTGAAAATCACGAGGGGGTTTGAACAATAACAGAGTCTGTTTTTTAGATTTATTTATCGGTCAAATAAGATAGAGCATTCGTTTGGGCCAATCCAGAATTTTTTTATATCCTTTGTAAAATCATTTGATCTCGTCTGGTACCTCGTAGGTGTAAACGATACGAGGTAGCATACAGAAAAATAACCTTTGAATATTATCAAACCCCAAAAATATCTTTTAATGGGTAAATCAAATAGGGGGATGTCTCTTATTAATGACTGCTAGAGTAATACGTTCAATCTAATATACGAAGTAACTTCATTTTGGGCCTTATTCATTTCCATTTTGAAATATAAATACGCCAGGTGGCACCAAAAATTCATTTTTGCATCAAGTTAAGGCTGAGAAAGTGTTTTAAACAATTAGAAAGGTCCGTTGGGCGCCTAACGGCTATGTCATAATAGATCCGAACACTTGCCCCGGATTAACTTCCCAATCATAATTGCTCTAGTGGATAACTAAAGAAAATAGATAGGTGGGAGAAAGGAAAGAACTAATTATAACTATCTTTCAGAGGTTCACTAATTACTTGTTTGTTGGCAGGTCTCTTTGTATGTGTTGTCCGGAAAGAGGAGGACTCAATGATTATTCGTTCGCCGGAACCAGAAGTTAAAATTTTGGTAGATAGGGATCCCGTAAAAACTTCTTTCGAGGAATGGGCTAAACCGGGTCATTTTTCAAAAACAATAGCTAAGGGTCCTGATACCACCACTTGGATCTGGAACCTACATGCCGATGCTCACGATTTTGACAGTCATACCAGTGATTTGGAGGAGATCTCTAGAAAAGTATTTAGTGCTCATTTCGGGCAACTCTCCATAATATTTCTTTGGTTGAGTGGTATGTATTTTCATGGTGCCCGCTTTTCCAATTATGAAGCATGGTTAAGCGACCCTACTCACATCGGGCCTAGCGCCCAGGTGGTTTGGCCAATAGTAGGTCAAGAAATATTGAATGGTGATGTGGGCGGGGGTTTCCGAGGAATACAAATAACCTCTGGGTTTTTTCAGCTTTGGCGAGCATCTGGAATAACAAATGAATTACAACTCTATTGTACCGCAATTGGTGGATTAGTGTTTGCTGCGTTAATGCTTTTTGCTGGTTGGTTTCATTATCACAAAGCTGCTCCAAAATTGTCTTGGTTCCAAGATGTCGAATCCATGTTGAATCACCATTTAGCGGGATTACTGGGACTTGGGTCTCTTTCTTGGGCGGGACACCAAATACATGTCTCTTTACCGATCAATCAATTTCTAGACGCTGGAGTAGATCCTAAGGAAATCCCGCTTCCTCATGAATTTATCTTGAATCGGGATCTGATGGCCCAACTTTATCCCAGTTTTGCTGAGGGGGCAACTCCCTTTTTCACCTTGAATTGGTCTAAATACGCGGACTTTCTTACTTTTCGCGGCGGCTTGGATCCCGTAACTGGGGGTCTTTGGCTGACCGATACTGCACATCATCATTTAGCTATTGCAATTCTTTTCCTGATAGCCGGTCACATGTATCGAACCAACTGGGGCATTGGTCATAGCCTGAAAGATCTTTTAGAGGCTCATAAAG